CGTATTGACTCTGCTCAAAAAAAGACAGGATTGACTGACGCTGTTCAAACAGGTACAGGTCAACTAAACGGTATTCCGGTAGCCCTTGGGGTTATGGATTTTCAGTTTATGGGGGGTAGTATGGGATCCGTAGTAGGCGAAAAAATAACTCGTTTGATCGAGTATGCTACCAATCAACGTTTACCTCTTATTTTAGTGTGTTCTTCGGGAGGAGCACGAATGCAAGAAGGAAGTTTAAGTTTGATGCAAATGGCTAAAATTTCTTCGGTTTTATGTGATTATCAATCAAGTAAAAAGTTATTCTATATATCAATTCTTACATCTCCTACTACCGGTGGGGTGACAGCTAGTTTTGGTATGTTGGGGGATATCATTATTGCCGAACCCTATGCCTATATTGCATTTGCGGGTAAAAGAGTAATTGAACAAACATTGAAAAAAGCCGTGCCTGAAGGTTCACAAGCGGCTGAATCTTTATTACGTAAGGGCTTATTGGATGCAATTGTACCACGTAATCCTTTAAAAGGTGTTGTGAATGAGTTATTTCAGCTCCATGCTTTTTTTCCTTTGAACAAAAATGAAATCAAATAGAACAGTTAGTTTATCAGAATTAAACGAAACCCCTGAAAAATGCATTTTTCTTTCGAATCTTTTTTTTATTGATATTCTTGTTTACTACTCAGTAAACCTCTATCAACAAGATAAAAAGTGCATTTTTGCTTTCGGGAAGTTCAAATTAGACTAGACAAATAAAACAAAGTTTATTTTCATCTCTTGCTTGCATATGTATAGATAATTCAAATAGAGATATATACAGATCTATAGAGAGTCTTGCATCTTTTTGCATTTCCCGAAAATTCCCTGTTGTTGGATCAGATTCCAATCAATTTTGTAGAAATTTGTAATGGAATCAAAATTTTTCTTTACTTTATTAATTACTATTAGAAGACAAAAAGAATAATAAATCTAACAAGGGGATTTTGATACATCTATTTGATTTTGAAAGATGAATAAGTCCATTTATTTAGTTTGGCGTTTCTTGTACCTATTTTTTGATTCTATTTCTATTAGGTTCTATTCTATATATTTCTATTAGGTTGTATATTAGTATTAGATATATATTTACTTAAAGATACTTAGTATAATTATATAATATATATAATAGAAATAATAAAAATACAAGATATTCTAAGATATCTTTAAAATTCAGAATATAACAATAACAGGTACAAATATTAAATTGAGGTACCCATTTTATGACAACTTTCAATAACTTACCCTCTATTTTTGTGCCTTTAGTAGGCCTAGTCTTTCCGGCACTTGCAATGGCTTCTTTATTTCTTCATATTCAAAAAAATAAGATTTTTTAGATCGGATGAGACCGAATCGTATCACTCCTTTTTTTATTTTAAAAACTTCGATTTGATAAGACCCGTTTGGTAGAATATTGTATAACACATAGATTCCTACAAACATAACTAAAAAAAGCTCTTATGCATGTGTAAACGTATTATCTGGGTAACTAAATTTCCGCTCTTTTGAAAAATGGCTCATCATCGGGCCGATGTATGAAATTCAAGTCAATGTATTTATTTGTATGTATATAGTTATAGGGGATCGTATAAAGGAAGGAGATGTTATTATTTTAGATATAACCAATTCTATGAATTACTCCTAAGGTAAAGGTTCACAACAAAATAGTTGATGAGAGTTACTTTGAAAACAAAAAAGGAAAGTCATATTTTCTCAATTCCAAAAAATTGTATAACTGGATCTAATATATATGAGTTGGCGATCAGAATCTATATGGATAGAATTTATAACAGGGTCTCGAAAAATAAGTAATTTCTGCTGGGCCTTTATCCTATTTTTAGGTTCATTAGGATTCTTATTGGTTGGAACTTCCAGTTATCTTGGTAGAAATTTTATATCGTTATTTGCGTCTCAGCAAATCCTTTTTTTTCCACAAGGGATCGTGATGTCTTTCTATGGGATCGCAGGTCTCTTTATTAGTTGCTATTTGTGGTGCACCATTTTTTGGAATGTGGGTAGTGGTTATGATCTTTTCGACCGAAAAGAAGGAATAGTGCGTATTTTTCGTTGGGGGTTTCCTGGAAAAAGTCGTCGCATCTTTTTACGATTCCTTATGAAAGATATTCAGTCCATCAGAATAGAAGTTAAAGAGGGTGTTTCGGCTCGGCGTGTCCTTTATATGGAAATTCGAGGTCAAGGGGCTATTCCTTTAATTCGTACTGATGAGAATTTTACTACACGAGAAATTGAACAAAAAGCTGCTGAATTGGCTTACTTCTTGCGTGTACCAATTGAAGTATTTTGAAATGAATTCATTTTAAAATACTAAATGCTTTGGCAGTAGGAAGAAAAAACTAAAGAATTTCTTTCTTTTTTTTTTCAATTGAACATTAATCTATTCTTTTATGCTCGTTTTTTTTTTGATATATTTGATAGAAAAGAAAGGGAGTTTCTTCGTTTCGAAAATAGAATAATATTTTTTATTTGAAAAATTTGAAAAAGTTCTTTTAGTATTGATCGAAAAAAGGGAGAATAACATCCTGGAAATCCCATTTTTTATTCAAATTGGAAGTGTATTCTGAGTTATTCTTTCTAGATTAAAAGCAAAGACTAAGTATTGAATCAAAAGAAAAAGATAAAATGGATTCATAGGCTCAATACATTCTATTCGAATTAGAATAGAAACTCATGCTCGATAGAAATATTAGATCTAATAGAATCAACAAATGCGGTAGGTTCATTAACAATTCACAGATTCAAAATGGCAAAAAAGAAAGCATTCATTCCTTTTTTTTATTTTACATCTATAGTATTTTTGCCCTGGTTGATCTCTCTCTGCTGTAATAAAAGTTTGAAAACTTGGATTACTAATTGGTGGAATACTAGACAATGCGAAACTTTTTTGAATGATATTAAAGAAAAAAGTGTTCTAGAAAAATTCATACAATTAGAGGACCTATTCCAGCTGGATGAAATGATAAAGGAATACCCAGAAACCGATTTACAACAATTTCGTCTAGGAATCCACAAAGAAACGATCCAATTCATCAAGATACACAATGAGTATCGTATCCATACAATCTTGCACTTCTCGACAAATCTAATATCTTTCGTTATTCTAAGTGGTTATTCCTTTTGGGGTAAGGAAAAGCTTTTTATTCTGAATTCTTGGGTTCAAGAATTCCTATATAATTTAAGTGATACAATTAAAGCTTTTTCGATTCTTTTATTAACTGATTTATGTATCGGATTCCATTCGCCTCACGGTTGGGAACTAATGATTGGTTATATTTACAAAGATTTTGGGTTTGCTCATTATGAGCAAATTTTATCTGGTCTAGTTTCTACCTTTCCAGTCATTCTTGATACAATTTTTAAATATTGGATCTTTCGTTATTTAAATCGTGTATCTCCGTCACTTGTAGTGATTTATCATGCAATAAATGACTAAAAAATGATTCACTGATCAAATTCTAATCTTTCTTACCTTATACATCATAACCAAATCAAAGTCGTATTTTCTTTACTCTTTTTACCCATGAGGGATTCCTTTTATATTTCAACAAAAAATTTTTATTTTTTCAGTAAATGTAAATAGCAGAATTGTGGCTAGGGAAGTATATTATCGACCTACCTAACTTTATTGTAGAAATTTTCGGGATAAATGATTGGACCATGCAAACTAGAAATACCTTTTCTTGGATAAGGGAAGAGATTACTCGCTCCATATCTGTCTCACTCATGATATATATAATAACTTGGGCATCCATTTCAAGTGCATATCCGATTTTTGCCCAGCAGAATTATGAAAATCCACGAGAGGCCACTGGGCGTATTGTATGTGCCAATTGCCATTTAGCTAGTAAGCCTGTGGATATTGAGGTTCCACAAGCGGTACTTCCTGATACTGTATTTGAAGCAGTTGTTAAAATTCCTTATGATATGCAACTAAAACAAGTTCTAGCTAATGGTAAAAAAGGAGCTTTGAATGTGGGAGCTGTTCTTATTTTACCGGAGGGGTTTGAATTAGCCCCCCCCGATCGTATTTCACCCGAGATGAAAGAAAAGATAGGAAATCTATCTTTTCAGAATTATCGCCCCAATAAAAAAAATATTCTTGTGATAGGTCCTGTTCCTGGTCAAAAATATAGTGAAATAACCTTTCCTATTCTTGCCCCAGACCCTGCTACTAATAAAGATGTTCACTTCTTAAAATATCCTATATACGTAGGTGGAAACAGGGGAAGGGGTCAGATTTATCCTGATGGTAGCAAAAGTAACAATACAGTTTATAATGCTACGGCAGGAGGGATAATAAGCAAAATTTTACGAAAAGAAAAAGGGGGATACGAAATAACCATAGTGGATGCATCGAATGAACGCCAAGTGATTGATATGATCCCTCGAGGCCTAGAACTTCTTGTTTCAGAGGGCGAATCCATTAAACTCGATCAACCATTAACGAGTAATCCTAATGTGGGTGGATTTGGTCAGGGGGATGCGGAAATAGTACTTCAAGATCCATTACGTGTCCAAGGCCTTTTGTTCTTCTTAGGATCGGTTGTTTTGGCACAAATCTTTTTGGTTCTTAAAAAGAAACAGTTTGAGAAGGTTCAATTATCCGAAATGAATTTTTAGATCTGTCTATTTAGCTTTATCAAATTCGTAAAAAAGAACCAAAAAAATTATGAAAAGCCTTTTGCCTCTCTTTAGATTTTCTATTCCTTTTCGACCAGGTGTCAGGAATTACTTGTATCATAGTCCTAATTCTAGTATGTATATTGAGAAGAGTTCACTTTACCCCCTTTTCTTTATTTTTCAATACAAATGTGAAAAATGGGAAGGGGTGTGATGTAACTCTGTCGTTAGTGACCAATTGAAATTGATAGAATGTATCAATAATCAAGAGTTTTTTCTATTAGAATACAAAAATTTGACTAGATACTAAAATAAGATAAGGAAAGCAA